TCCTCTGACACCCATGGTCAAGACCTTAGTATAAAAAATATCTATATAACCACGATTATATGACCAATCATATATTAAATTTTTAATTGGGTCCAAGATAATTCTTTTAGGACCCTTTTTAAAAAATGAATTGATTAAATACAAATTTTGGAAAGATGAATAAACAGACCCGTAAAAAAAATATGCCATTAATAGTCCGAAAAGGGCTAGACTTACTGAAAAAATTGCATTTGTAAAAAATTCATACCAATCTACAGAGTAATTTGAATTTTGATGCAAAAGGTTTGTTGATGGAGTTAACCATTTGGATAATATATCCAAATCTACTACTCTTTGATCAAAAGGAATTCCTATTGATCCAATAAACAAAGTGAATAATCCCAATATAAGTAGAGGGAATAGCATAGTATTGTCCGATTCATGAGGATACATATAAGTATCTTTTTTTCCAAAGTAAGTACTAAAACAGCGTATTCTATTTATTACATTATAATATATTTTATATGTATCCTTTGAAGATGAAGAAAGAGAGACCTTATTATTTATTATTGCGAAAAATGAATTTCTATTTACTGCTTTAGGCGCTTCGTCTTTTCCCCATAGAGATATTAAAAAGAACGATCCATTTTTAGTACTACTGTAATTTTGAAAATTAACACGCAAATGTCCATCAAAAGTAAGTAAATACATCCGAAACATATAAAATCCAGTTAATCCTGCTGTGAAACAAGCTATTATTGCGAAAATTGGTGAATACAACCAACTATCATTAAGAATTTCATCTTTGGACCAAAAACAAGCAAGAGGCGGAATACCACAAAGAGAAAGTGTACCTAATAAAAAAGTCATTCTTGTAATTGGAACATATTTTGTTAAACCGCCCATAAGAACCATATTTTGACTTTTATCTGGTGAATAACCAACAATAGGTTCCATTGAATGAATAATAGATCCGGATCCTAAAAACAATAAAGCTTTAGAATAGGCATGAGTGATTAAATGGAATAAAGCAGCTCGATAAGAACCCATACCTAGAGCTAACATAATATAACCCAATTGAGACATTGTAGAATAGGCTAAACTTTTTTTAATGTCTCCTTGAGCAAGAGCCAAAGTGGCTCCTAATAATACTGTTATTACGCCTATTAAAGATATTAGATTCATTATGTAAGGTATTACTATGAAAAGAGGAAGAAGCCGAGCTACAAGAAAAATCCCCGCTGCTACCATGGTAGCAGCGTGTATAAGAGCCGAAATAGGAGTAGGTCCCTCCATGGCATCAGGTAACCATACATGAAGGGGAAATTGTGCAGATTTCGCGATTGCGCCGACGAATAAGAAAGATGCGCACAGAGTAGCAAATAAAGAATTGACCTCATTATTATGGATCAAGTTTTTTACTATTTCGAACAAATCCCGAAATTCAAAACTGCCTGTTATCCAATAAAAACCTAAGATTCCTAATAATAAACCAAAATCCCCTACACGATTAGTTACAAAAGCTTTTTGGCAAGCACTTGCTGCAATTGGTCGTGTAAACCAAAAACCTATTAATAAATACGAACACATTCCCACTAGTTCCCAAAAAATATAAATTTGTATCAGATTGGAACTAGTAACTAATCCCAACATGGAAGTATTAGAAAAACTCATATAAGCAAAAAATCTCAAATATCCTTGATCGTGAGACATATAGTTGTCACTATAAATAAGAACCATAATTCCCACAGTAGTAATTAGTATTGACATAATCGAAGTAAGTGGATCGATCAAGTATCCAAACTCTAATGAAAAATCATTATTGATGGTCCAAGACCATAGATATTGATAAATAAAACTTCCATTTATTTGCTGAAGAGACAGATTAGCCGAAAACGCCATAGTTATACTTAGCATTAAAATACTAATAAAAGCACACATACGATGAAGATTTTTTGTTGCTGTGGGAATAATCAGAAGTCCAAATACTATTGATATAGTAACTGTAAGTGGAAGAAAGGGTATTATCCATGCATATTGATATGTATGTTCCATAAAAAACAAATTTCATTTTTTTTTTATTATTGTTTCCGATTCACCAATTCTTACCTCTTTCGAGAGGAACAATAATAAAAGAAATCAACATTCTACTACTACATTCTACTACTACTACTATTACTATTATATTTACTATTATATTCTGGTGAGTTATAACCATATAATATAGTAAGGAAAAAGAGTTATACCAAAAACAGTGTTTAATTCGAATGTGGGTCATAGTATCCATTACTAATTCGAATCAATAAAAGGGTACCTTAGTTATTCTAATTAATTGAATTTGAGTAATTATCTAATAAGAGCTAATTGATTGGATTCCAATAAGGAAAACTTATGTTTCTTGGAAGTATTATGATACTCCTTACTTCATATAGAACTGAACTCAAAAATGGACTAAGGTTATCTTTCTCCGGTAATGGAATGTCTTGTTTAAGAGATTAATGACTAATTCTAATTAAATTAGAATTCAAATTTTAGGGATCGCACGCTGAACTTAATCATTAATAAATTTAAATTTTTAAAATGGAATTAATAAAATAAATAATAAAAAAAATAAAATAAATAATAAAAAAAAAAATTATTTGGATTTTTAAAATAAGACTCTCTTCCTTTTTTTTTATATCCCTATATATGCGATATATAATGGGCACATATATTTATTTGTATTTTTAGATTTTGCATGTTATGTTATTAAATTTATTATCCACAAGATAATTATGGATAATAACTAAAAAGAATGGTCTATTTTGATTTGAACAATACATGTCTTTCACATACAACGATAAAAATGAGTACTCCTTTTTGAATGGCGGTTCCAAAAAAACGTATTTCTCTGTCAAAGAAACGTATTCGTAAAAATATTTGGAAGAAGAAGGGATATTTAACTGCAGTAAAAGCTCTTTCTTTAGCTAAATCTGTTTCCACCGGGCGCTCAAAAAGTTTTTTTTTGCCGTAAATAAATAATAAAATAAAATCTTGAAATGATCTGAGTCGACATACCATAAAGAATTGAAACTTTTTGAATTCAAGATGAATGATTCACATTAACTAATGTGTTGAACTCCTCAATATGAGTTAGAACTAGCTGCTGTGGTATGTAGAATAAGAATTTTTCCATCTCTTGGTCTCTATAAGATAAGTATTATTTTAGTTTTCATTATAATACACTCATTATTTTTCATTTTGAAGTTAATGTTAACTCGCGATATTTTTATTATTTATTATTATTATTTTTTTTTCAATCTCTCAATTCACTTTTTTAACTTTTCGAAAAGTGAATTGAGAGATTGAAACTCTTTTCTTATATGTATAGCCCAGGACCCAATTAGATTTAGTAATTTAGTAAATGGTATCATAAATTATAAATTATGGACACAACTATAACTACAACTAATAGTATTATTAATAATACTAAGGTATTGAAATTGTTAGAAAATTTCCTTTGATTTAGTGATTTGATTGTGATACATATGCAATTCTATTTCTATGTTTTTTTTTTTTAGAAATCCAGGAAATAAACGAATTGTCATAAAAAAATGGTTTTATAAAAAAAAACATAGAAAAAGGGACAATTTTGAGTTCTATCTGTTCCAGGAGAACTCAGTTTCTAGTATGTGAAAGTTGATTGTTAAAAATGAACCCCACAGCGATACTAACTAAGGATTATTGAAATTCACATATGAATTTCAAATGAAAACGAGCTTTATTCATCGATTCTCATCAAGTTTTCTAAACTATATGCAATTCTGGAATCTCGACGATTCAACATGAACTGACTATTATTTATTATTATTTAAAGTAAGCCGCCATGGTGAAATCGGTAGACACGCTGCTCTTAGGAAGCAGTGCTAGAGCATCTCGGTTCGAGTCCGAGTGGCGGCATCCCCTAAAAGAAGGGACATAATGGATCCTATAATGTATTTAATTCCCGATTTTAATTCTGTAATGGGGCTCCTCCTTTTTATGATATTTGTGACTTTAGAACATATATTAACTCATATCTCTTTTTCGATCATTTTAATGGTAATTATGATTCATTTGATGACCTTATTAGTCCACGAAATCGTGGGATTGCGCGATTCGTCAGAAAAAGGAATGATAGCCACCTTTTTCTCTATAACAGGATTATTAGTTATTCGTTGGATTTATTCAAGGCATTTCCCATTAAGTAATTTATACGAATCATTAATTTTCCTTTCATGGAGTTTCTCCATTATGCATATAATTTCTAAGATTAAGATACAGAACACAAAAAATGATTTAAGCGCAATAACCGCACCAAGTGCTATTTTTACCCAAGGTTTCGCCACGTCGGGTCTTTTAACGGAAATGCATCAATCCGCAATATTAGTACCCGCCCTACAATCTCAGTGGTTAATGATGCACGTAAGTATGATGTTATTGAGCTATGCAGCTCTTTTATGTGGATCATTATTATCAGTCGCTCTTCTAGTCATTACATTTCGAAAAAACATCAATATTTTTTTGAAAAGAAAACACTTCTTAATTAATAAATTTTTCGTTGGTGAAATCGAATACTTGACTAAAAAAAGAAGTGTTTTAAAAAACACTTCTTTTCTTTCATTTCGAAATTATTACAAATATCAATTGACTCAGCGTTTGGATTATTGGAGTTCGCGTGTCATTAGTTTGGGGTTTACCTTTTTAACTATGGGCATTCTTTCCGGAGCAGTATGGGCTAATGAGACATGGGGATCTTATTGGAATTGGGACCCCAAGGAAACTTGGGCATTTATTACTTGGACCATATTCGCGATTTATTCGCATACTAGAACAAATCAAAGTTTCCGAGATATAAATTCGGCACTTGTAGCTTCTATAGGATTTCTTATAATTTGGATATGCTATTTTGGGATTAATTTATTAGGAATAGGTCTACATAGTTATGGGTCATTCACATTAACATAACTCTAATTGAATAAACTACATGAAGAATACATAAGAAGATTGTCTCATATATAACGAAAGCTTGTTAGAGTTTTTGAGAACCATTTGACTCTTTGAGTCAAATGGTTCTCAAAAACTCTAGAGGCATCTCATTAAAATCTTAATTAACTTCATTTTTTTTTTTCTTTTGCATTCTACAGCGAACGATTTTAAAAATTAAAGAATTATAAGACTTTTTGTTTCATTAATGAAAACTATCTATAAAAATAATTAGATAGAATAGCTTGTACCTTGTCAACTGATAACAAGAGAACAAAATCCGGATAAATACCAATCCCTATTACGGGTAGAAAGATACAGATCGAAATAAATAGTTCTCGTGGTCCAGAATCGGAAAAATTAGAGTTTGGAACATTGAATAGCTTGTATCCATAGAACATCTGACGTAACATAGATAATAAATAAATAGGAGTTAATATCATTCCAATTGCCATTAAAAAGATAATTAGCACTTTTGGCACCAAAAGAAATTTTGAGCTGGTAATTATCCCAAATAATACTACTAATTCTGCAACAAAACCACTCATTCCTGGCAATGCAAGAGAAGCCATCGAGAAACTACTGAACATGGTAAATATTTTTGGCATTGGGATTGATATCCCCCCCATTTCGTCGAGATAAACAAGACGTATTCTATCACAACTCGTTCCCACCAAGAAAAAAAGTGCAGCACCAATAAATCCATGGGAAAGCATTTGTAAAATGGCTCCATTTAGTCCCATGCCGGTTATAGAACCAATTCCTATAATTGTGAAACCCATGTGCGATACGGAGGAATAGGCTATTCTCTTTTTGAAATTGCGTTGACCGAAAGAGGTTGAAGCTGCATAGATTATTTGCATTGTTCCCACTATCACAAACCAGGGAGAAAATATAGAATGAGCATGGGGTAACAATTCCATATTTATCCGAATCAATCCATATGCTCCCATTTTTAATAAGATTCCGGCTAGAAGCATACATGTACTGTAATGTGCCTCTCCATGGGTATCTGGTAACCATGTATGTAGGGGTATAATCGGTGATTTGACAGCATAAACAATAAGGAAACCAAAATAGAATATTATTTCCAATGCCATAGGATATGATTGATTAGCTAGTCTTTCAAAATCTAATGTTGGTTCATTGGAACCATATAAACCCATACCTAGAACTCCTATTAAGAGAAAAATAGAACTCCCTGCAGTGTACAAAATAAACTTTGTAGCCGAGTACAAACGTTTCTTTCCTCCCCACATGGATAAAAGTAAGTAAACAGGAATTAATTCTAACTCCCACATGATGAAAAAAAGTAAAAGGTCTCGAGAAGAAAATGATCCTATTTGACCACTGTACATTGCTAACATCAGGAAATAGAACAATCGCGAATTTCGAGTAACTGGCCAAGCTGCTAAAGTAGCTAAAGTGGTGATAAATCCTGTCAATAAAATAGGTCCTATGGAAAGTCCATCAATTCCCAATCTCCAGTGAAAATCAAAAATTTTTATCCATTGAAAATCTTCTTCCAATTGGATTAATGGATCATCCAATTGGAAATGGTAACAAAATGCATAAGTCGTTAGAAGGAGTTCTAATAAACATATACATATGGTATACCACCGAAACACCTTATTCCCCCTCATAGGGGGAATAAAAATTAAAGAACCCGCAAATATCGGCAAAACAACAAGTAGTGTTAACCAAGGAAAATAACTCGTGATAAAGACAAGATACGCTTTGACCAGAAAAGACCGTGCTCAGAATCTATGTTCTAGAGTAGGGGCTTTTGTCGATAAAGGGGAATCAAATGATTCAAGTGGAGTTTTTGTAACGTATCAATCAATAAGATAGAGCCATGCTGCGAGTTGTTTCATGCCATAAATAAACACGGACACTCAAAAAATCTGTTGGGCAAGCGGATTCACATCTCTTACAACCTACACAATCCTCGGTTCTTGGCGCGGAAGCAATTTGTTTAGCTTTACATCCGTCCCAAGGTATCATTTCCAATACATCCGTGGGGCAGGCTCGTACACATTGAGTACACCCTATACATGTATCATAAATTTTGACTGAATGTGACATTGAAACTAAAAATTAAAGTTTTGAACATAAAGAATTTTCGATCTGGTATGATAAAATCAATAGTAAATGAATTATATATTTATATTGTAGATACCAGATGAATCAGTAATTTATACCAAGAGATTTTGATTTACGTTTTACCAATCACAGTCATATGAGTCGCACATAAATATGAAATAATATTTTATATTTATGAAAAATATATAATTTATGAAAAATATATAATTTATGAAAAATATATATATATATATTAATCGAATTATGATAAATAATTCATATGTCTTTCTTTCTTATATTTATATAATGAATGATTAGGACTAATTATTCAACAAATTCGATTGATTGATACGAGTTGATTTTATGTTATGATGGATCGACGAAACAATAGCTAACCCAATAGCTGCTTCTGCAGCTGCAATAGCTATGACAAAGATTGAGAAAATGTCTCCTTTTAATTGGCGACTATCAAATAAATCAGAAAATGTTACGAGATTTATATTAACCGAATTTAGTATAAGCTCAAGACACATAAGCGCTCTAACCATGTTTCGACTTGTGATTAATCCATAGATACCAATAGAAAATAAATAGATACTCAAAAAAAGTACATGCTCGAACATCATCGACTAACTCCTCATCAATCTCGATTTATTTCAATATGAACAACAATTAGAATGATTCGATTGACTATAATAGAACAATTACAATTACAGAACAAAAGAAGGTATTGGTAATGGCTTTAACTAAAAACTTGAGACTTTTAAAAAATAGAATTCTAAAACTTTTTGGAATTATAACTATTTTTTATTGACGAGCCATAGTAATTGCACCTATTAAGGAAACTAATAGAATTATAGAAATGAGTTCAAACGGAAGATAAAAATCTGTTGATAAATGAATCCCAATTTGTTGAACGTTAATTATTAAGTCCTGTTCTAGAATCTGGTTTGATCTTGTAGTCCAAAGAATTCCGTACCACGACGTATCTGGGATAGTAGTAATTAGTGAAAAAAGAATACTTATACAAACCAGTGACGTAACCCCATCTCCAATGGTCCAAAGACGGGAATCATTGGAATATTCCGAACCATTCATGAACATTACAGCAAATATTATTAAGACATTTATGGCTCCTACATAAATAAGGAGTTGCGCGGCAGCTACAAAATAGGAATTCGATGGAATATATAATAAGGATATACAAACAAGAACCAATCCCAACGAAAAGGCAGAATAAATTGGATTAGTAAATAAGACTACTCCTAGACCCCCTAATATAAGAACTGCTCCTAGAAATACTACAAGAATCTCATGTATTGGTCCAGATAAATCCATTATGTATAAAATAAGAGATAAATAAGTCTAAAGATTTCATGACCTTACTGAATAGTCCAGGAAGGGAAAAGCACTTACCCCATTTTTTTTTTTCATCCTAGAAAAGAGTAGTTTCCATTTGATATTTGGAAATCATCACGAAAAAAAGAAATTCTCAGTTTAAATCAAAGAATGATCCTCAACAATTAATAGTTATTATTTATAGTAACTGACTAACCAAAATAAAAAAAGCTTGTATCCTTTCTATCAGAATATCAAAACAATATCTTAGGAATTGGTAATTGTTCTTGAATCGAGGGATTTTTCTTTGTATATTTTGCTTTGGGTCGAATTCATAACGGTTTGAATTGTGTAATCTCCAATTACTGACATTGGTAACCGACCCAAAGCAATTTGATTATAATTCAATTCGTGACGATCATAAGTAGAAAGTTCATATTCTTCAGTCATTGATAAACAGTTTGTTGGACAATATTCGACACAGTTACCACAAAATATACAAATACCGAAATCAATACTATAATTAAGCAATTGTTTCTTTTTAATATCTCTTTCAAATCTCCAATCAACAACGGGTAGATCTATAGGGCATACACGAACACATACTTCACAAGCAATACATTTATCAAATTCAAAATGGATTCGACCGCGGAAACGATCTGATGTGATAGATTTTTCATAAGGATATTGAATAGTTATAGGCAAACGATTTGTGTGGGATAAGGTAATTACGAAACTTTGACCAATGTACCTTGCGGCTCGTATTGTTTGTTGACCATAATTCATGAACCTAGTCACCATAGGAAACATATTGTATATATCGATGAATAAATTGATGTTTTTTTTTTTTCTTGTTTAAGAGAGGTTATGAGTATAGAATATCATTATCGTATTCTTTGTATTTATAGTGAAACAAGTTGGAAAGAAGTTGTCAATAATAGATTACCTAGAGAAATAGGTAAAAGAAATTTCCATCCAAGATTTAATAGCTGATCCATTCTCATCCTAGGTAAAGTCCATCTTGTTGTGATAGAGATGAACAGAAACAAATAAGCTTTAGCTAATGTAATAAAGATACCAACTGTCATTCCCAAGACTCCATTTGTTCCGATAGGTTCCGGAATGGATATGTACGGAATAGATAAATTCCACCCCCCTAAATAAAGAACTGTTACAAATAATGAAGAAACTAAAAGATTTAGGTAAGAAGCAACGTAAAATAAACCATATTTTATACCTGAATATTCAGTTTGATAACCTGCTACTAATTCCTCCTCCGCTTCTGGTAAATCAAAGGGCAATCTCTCACATTCCGCAAGAGAAGAAATTATAAAAACTATAAACCCTATAGGTTGCCGCCACAGATTCCACCCCCAAAAACCGTATTTTGACTGTGCCTCAACTATATCAACTGTACTTGAACTGTTAGATAATTATAGTTGATAATAACATCACTGTTCTCATCACTATTCCAAAACCGTACATGAGATTTTTACCTCATACGGCTTCTCTATGGACACAAATAAATGTAAGGACCTGTTCGGTAAGGTATCCGTGGATAGTGGATACAATAAAAATACATCGGAGAGTCCAAAAAATTAGACCCATGTAATTCTGTCGGCTAGAAAAAGGTGCTTCCGAATTGATCTCATCCCTTATAATTTAAATGAATCTTTGTTTGGTTTTGGTAATAATTGAATCCTTCAATAAAATACTCGTTATAAAAAGAAATAGATAGAAAGAATTAGTCACTAGTTCATGAATCATAAATAATCAGAATTCCACATGTATGGCTATATATGGAGTAAAAAATAAATAAAGATCTTTTTTTTATTCTATTATTTATTGCATTCTATTTCTTTTATTCCTGTTCTTCTTTCTCAGAAAAAAAAAAAGTACTATTTAAAAATAAATAAAGGGATTAATTCGTTCTTGATAGTAATTTATTTATTCAGTGAATAGGAGCATACTCTAGATCGAAATCGTGGGGAAGTACTGCTTGATCGTTTCTACCAACTTAAAGCCCCTATTATGATTCGTTTTTATGTGAAAATACCTATTTTTTTTATACCTTACATTATCTATTACTAATCCTTTGTGTATCTTGGTGTTCCTAACTGTTCACTGATTTTTGATTGATCCCCGCTATGGTTATGGTAAGGTAATATATACAAGTACAGTAATAGAAACTCCATACAGTTGATCTTTTGCATCCGCTTCAAGATATGATGACTAATCAAAAAATCCTGGGATAAACAGTTTTCACTGTTTATGTTTTCTGTCACTTTTTTCTTGTATATAGGGAATGAGATTTTATCCTCTTACTACAAATTGAAAAGCTGTTTTCTTTCACTCATATAACTATTTGGTTTAACTCATCGATCTGAATTGAATGAATAAAAAATAAAAAATGAAGATATCTATTCAATACATTCACCTTCTTTCCTTTATTTCATTTCTGGGAGAGGTCAAAGTTTATGTTCCAACGAATCACACGTAGAGATATTGATAATACACATAGAGTTAATGGTATTTCATAACTAATAGATTGAGCAGCAGCTCGTAGACCACCTGAAAAGGAATATTTATTATTCGATCCATATCCTGATATAAGAAGCCCGATGGGAGCAATACTTGAAATAGAGATCCATAAAGAAACACCTATACTGAGATCGGCTAAAACAAGTCGATACCCAAAAGGAATTACTAAATAACTTAGTAAAATTGATATGACTGCTATAGACGGTCCGACACTAAACAAACGAATATCTCCTCTAGATGGGAGGAGGTCCTCTTTAAAAAGTAGTTTAGTCCCGTCTGCTAGAGCTTGAAGAATTCCCAACGGGCCGGCATATTCAGGTCCAATACGTTGTTGTATCGCTGCGGATATTTCTCTTTCTAACCATACAATTACTAGTACCCCTACAGTAATTCCCAGTATAAGGGTCAAAACGGGGACAAAGAGCCAGCCGAATCCATAGATTTCTTTTAACGATTCTGATTTAGAAAAAGAATTGATAGCTTGTACTTCTGTCGCGCCAATTATCATTTCAACGATCAACTTCTCCCATAATGATATCTATACTACCCAGTATCGTCATGATATCAGCCAATTTCATTCTTTTAATTATCTGGGGAAGAATTTGCAAATTGATGAAACCTGGTGGACGAATTTTCCATCTCCAGGGAAAAACACTATTATCCCCTATCAAATAAATTCCTAATTCCCCTTTTGGGGCTTCTACTTTTACATAAAGCTCTTGTTTCGACAATTCAAAATTGGGTGAAGGTTTTTTACTAATGAATCTATATTCAAAATCATTCCATTCGGAATTTTTTGCACTATTAAAGCGCCGAACTTCTAAATTCTCATAGGGTCCTCCGGGAATTCCTTCGAGAGCCTGTTGAATAATTTTTATAGATTCCCTCATTTCACCGATTCGTACTAAATAACGAGCTAATGAATCTCCTTCTTTTTGCCATTGGACTTCCCAATTTAATTCATTGTAACATTCATAATGATCAATTTTACGAAGATCCCATTGGATCCCGGAAGCCCTTAACATTGGTCCTGATAAGCCCCAATTTATTGCTTCCTCTCCACCAATAATGCCCACTCCTTCAACTCGTTCCAAAAAAATGGGATTCCGTGTAATAAGTTTTTGATATTCAACAACTTCTGTTAAAAAATAATCGCAGAAATCCAAACATTTATCTATCCAACCATGAGGTAGATCAGCAGCTACTCCTCCGATACGGAAATAATTATGCATCATTCGCATACCTGTGGCAGCTTCGAATAGATCATATAGCAATTCTCTCTCTCTAAAAATATAGAAAAAGGGAGTCTGTGCACCGATATCCGCCATAAAAGGTCCAAGCCATAACAAATGAGAAGCTATACGACTCAGCTCTAACATAATTACTCTGATATAGCTGGCCCTTTGAGGTACTTGAACATTTCCCAGCTGTTCTGGTGCATTTACCGTTATTGCTTCTGTAAACATAGTAGCTAAATAATCCCAACGTGTTACATATGGCAGATATTGTATAATTGTTCGGTTTTCCGCTATTTTCTCCATCCCTCTGTGTAAATAGCCCAATATGGGTTCACAGTCAATAACATCTTCACCATCGAGAGTAACAATTAGTCGAAGAACACCATGCATTGATGGGTGGTGAGGACCCATATTGACTATCATGAGATCTTTTCTTGTGGCCGGTACAGTCATATCCTTTCTTCCCTAATTCAGTATTCCATGAATTGCTCAAAACGAGGCTTAGAAAAATTTTTAATATAATAACTAAAAAAAATTCAAACGAATATTCATATCCAAATTTTAGACTCCCGAATATCCAACTGACTAATTAATATCTTATAACGTACTCTATTTTTATTTGACAAATAAGCCAGCAACCGTTGACGTTTTCCCAGAATTCTTCGTAGACCCCTTTGCGATAAAAAATCTTTTTTGTGCAATTCCAAATGCGAAGTAAGTCTCCGTATCTTATTGGTGAAATTGAATACTTGAAATTCAACAGACCCTTTGTTGTTTTCTTCTTTTTCTTCTTGTTGAATAGCTGGGATGAATGAATTTTTTACCATAACATATTTTTCCGTTTTCTTTCTTTTTATTTTATAGATTTTACCGATCAGGAATAATAATTATTATATTTATATTATGTTATTATATTTATATTATGATTATTCCAGTCATTTTCATCTGGTATACGCAAAAGCGTAGATTTATTCATATACTACTTTTTGATTCTATCCAAATCCCATTCGATTTTTTGAAAATCGAATGGGATTTGGATAGAAAGAGAGAAAATACATTTACGAAAGATAATTATTTCTTTGTGTCTAAGAACATTCTATTCTGCCCATTTATTATTCCTAGAACCAATTGAATTGATATGCCATTAAATTAGTATCATGTACCAAAATGTAACGCAACCTATGCGTACATCTTTCGGAATCTATCAAATATGTGATATCCAAGCAATATACCATTAACTAATTCTAAATTGTGGATACATATGTATCCTTAACATACTGAAACGACTGCCGTTATTGGTATTAAACCAATAGCGATTCATACAAGCTAAATCTTCTAATCGATAATTCGGCCAAAGAAGCAATTTTAATTTTAAAATGTTATTTACATCTGTATTAATATTAATGTTATTTACATCTGTATTAAGATACCTGTCTTCATTCAAAAATTGTCCACAGTTTCTCATCTTGTTTTCGTTGAAAAACACTGGATTTATATCCACAATATTCCAATTCCGGGAATTTAAAAGAATTCGAATTCGCAATTCTCTACGACGTTTAGTAGATAGAATATTTTCTGGAATAAGGAAATTCGAATTCTTTTTTTTTCTATTCACAAGAATATTGCTATGTTGTGCAATGGATCTGTCGAAATTCTTCTTCTCAACATCTCTTTTTTTTATGCATTTTCCATTAGTTTCATTTTGGTTTTCACTCTTATCCGCCAATGAAATACTTATGGTTTGATAGATAATAAATTGCTCATCCCATTCTATAAATAAACGAATTGATTTGATAATCAAAATTCCTTTTTTTAGTAATTCTGGAATAACGGCCTTATTCGTTATCAATATCATATCCATATGCATCTCTCTTCTTTTAACCGAGGATATCAAAATTTTTTTGTTTATATCTGGCAGTCTAAGTAGGAAACAATACACCTTAAGATTATTAAACATTAATTGATTGAAGGGGTCAACCCATTTGAATTGAAAATAAAAAAATTGTTTCAGGAACAAATCCATTTCTTTTTCCTTCTCTCCCTCTTTTTCAACGTCAGATTTAACGTCATGTTTTTCAACATCTTTTTTTGTCTCTCCCTCTTTTTCAACGTCAGATTTAACGTCATGTTTTTCAACATCTTTTTTTGTCTCTCCCTCTTTTTCAACGTCAGATTTAACGTCATGTTTTTCAACATCTTTTTTTTTTCGTAGATCTGAGCCAAGACCTATTTGGCTCTGTTGTTCGTTTTTTTGTTGGTTGGAATTTTTTAATTCAAGATATTCTTTTTGATTGGATGATATGTGGCTGCCATGTTCATTTGCATACAAATCTAAAAGAAGTAATTTGATTGGTATCACCCATGGTTTAATCTTATATGTATCAAAAAGTAGCACAAATTCTGGAAACAACCAAAATGTTCGATTTAATATGTTCCGATTACGAGAGAATCTTTCTTGATTCATTCCCATCCAATCAAAAAAGTTTCTTTTTTGATTGGGTGTGGGTGGGTTGATTTTTTCATGAATCGAAATATCTTTTTTTTTCATTTTGTGATACTTATGAGTTTCAGTTTTAGTATTTTTCTTAATCTTAGTGCCAACATGCGTATTGGTCCAAGTCTCAATAGTATTGGTCCAAGTCTCAATATCGATATTCTTTCTAATACAAAAATGGAAAATTCCACAATGAAAATATTTTCTATCCAGATTTTTATCCTTAGCAATAATATATCTTTCTTTTAGAAAATCATCAACTGCTATATTTAACAATACATAAAATAAGTCGGGTTTCCGTGTATTGAAATTATAAGGAATTTCTTGGTGACCATTTACTTGTAATTTTGATCCATAAATATATAAGTTCTTGTCCGTCTTATCTCCATAATTCATATATTTATGTGAAAAAAAATAATATCCGTAATGTTTTTTAAATTTGTTTTTTTTATTTTGATTCGTCAATGAATCCCCTGCATCATAATTTTCTTTCATGTAATGATGAATTTTTTCTTTTTTATCTGAATCCAATTTCATTAAGTCTTTGTTTTTAATCATACGGCTGACTCTACTTCGCCATTTTTTTGGTTCCAATCGAGACCATTTGGCCGGGGATAAATTGTATTGATCATGACCCTTTAACCAGTTTTTCCATTCATTCATTCCAGACTTTTTCATTTTCTTATGCCTTGATTTGTAATCAAATATTCCTCGTTTTATACAATAATCCTTTATTTCTCCCCTAAGATAATGATAGGTACCCCGATCTTGAAGTACGGATCTCAAGTTATACTTGTTAAATAATGGGGTTTGTGAAAATTTGTAAAATACATATGCTTGTGACAAGGAAGATAAGTCAAAATAACTATTGAAATTATTATCACTAATATTAGTATTCGTATTAGAAACTAACTTTTTTACAGTCGAAATAAAGTTCATTGTATTTTGAATTGTTTCATCAATTCCTTCTTGATTTATTTCATCGTTGTAAATGGATTTATTTAGAATTTTATTTTTTGATTCAAAGAAAAGTTGTGCATGGATCCTTGGAATGTTAATTGTACATAGGAAGATATCGATGTATATTTTTTCAATGAAAAATTTCATAAAATAATGAAATTTTCGTATTAATCGGATATTGTTTCTTTTAAATAGCTGCCAAATATATTTTGGGTATTCCAATCTTTTATCATCATAAGTTTGAACTCTTTTTTTCTTGTCTTTTGTAATTTGTTCTATTTGATTCCTGATTGTAATTATCCTATCAGAAAGGTCTTTCCTTTTTTTCTCCGTGAGTGAATAATTTGTCCAATTCATGGATCGAATTTGAATGGTCGATTCATTATTCATTTTATTATTGATTTGGAAATCTTTTCCATTTTGATTTGGTTCATATACTTTCACTTTCCTCTTCATAAATAGAAATAAAAAAATTAGGGTGATTTTTTCAAGTTCTTTCATTATTCGTTTTCTAACTTGAGCTATTTTTATGATCCATACTTTTATTACTTTTATTATTACTTTTATTACTTTTGAAATTAGTAAAGCCCATTTTATTCTTTCTTTTAAAAATCTTAGAAATATAAATATAAATATAGAAAATTGATTTTGAACCTTTCTAATTGTTTTGTCGATTTCTTGAGAAATGGGTTTAAAAAAAGAAAATCGTTTTCGGGGAGAACCAAAGGGAACTTTCGCTTCCTTTCCCCATATTGTTAAAAAACAATTTTTGTTTTTTTTTTCTTTCATTGAATCTCTATGACCAGACCGTACTTTAATTTTAGCTCCTCGCCAAGGTTTCAAACAGAAAGGATATAGAATCTTTATCTGAATCCCGTCTGCTAACCAATCTTTAGGAAATTCTGTTTCTGATAATGGAACACCGTTGTAGGTGCAGTTAATATGCATTTCTTTATTCAATGCCTTAAAATCTTCGTACCACTCGGGGAATTGGAATAATAACATACGGCCTACATTTTTAGCTATTATCAATAAAGGTAATACGATGTTTTTTCTAAGAAAAGATTGGGTTACTAACATCGACCCTCTTATTATTTGAGTAAACATAAGGGCATCCCAAGTTTCGGATATTATTCTCCGGCGATCTTTTTCTTCTTCCTCTTCTTCCTTTTTTTTGTCTTTTTTTTCTTTTTTGTCTTTTTTGTCTTTTTTGTCTTTTTTGTCTTTTTTTTCTTTTTTTTCTTTTTTGTCTTTTTTGTCTTTTTTTTCTTTTTTTTCTTTTTTGTCTTTTTTGTCTTTTTTGTCTTTTTCGTCTTTTTCGTTTGCTTTTTCCTCCTCAAAATCAGAAATTTGAAATTCTGATTCTCTACCAACCCAGTTCCTAAAAATTATATTTGTAATTTTAGAAATATCAAAAGGAGAAACAAAAAATGTTTTGTCTATTCGATCCAAAAAAAGTGGGGAATGCACATTTGCTTGAAACATTTCAGAAATAACTATTTTGCGTCTTTGAGCACGCACGGATCCTTTTATGAGATCCCGACTAAAATCTGATTGTTGAGAGTAACGTATCAAAGCCAGTTCTTCCTCGTCTTCTTCATCTTTTTTTTCTTGGGCATTCTTCTTCTTACTAGTAGTAGTATTAGTAGTATCAGAATTGGCCTTAGTAGTATCAGAATTGGCCTTTAGATCCTTATTATTAAAAATTACCACACGTTTGGCTTTTCTTGGGCGAATATCAGGATCTTCCTCTTCCTTTTTTTTATCTTTATCTTTATCTTTATCTTTATCTTCCTCTTCCTCTTCCTCTTCCTCTTCCTCTTCCGCTTTCGCTTTCGCTTCCGCTTCCGCCTGCTCCTCCAAATCCTCGGCGTCGTCCAATTTGTATGACCATTGAGAAACCATTTCACTTATTTCTTCTATTTCACTTATTTCTTCTATTTCACTTATTTCTTCTATTTCACTTATTTCTTCTATTTCTTCTTCTATTTCTTCTTCTATTTCACTTATTTCTTCTATTTCTTCTTCTATTTCACTTATTTCTTCTATTTCTTCTTCTATTTCACTTATTTCTTCTATTTCTTCTTCTATTTCACTTATTTCTTCTATTTCTTCTTCTATTTCTTCTTCTATTTCACTTATTTCTTCTATTTCTTCTTCTATCGGATTCTTTTGATGTTCAAATTCTCGAGAATTATAATTATTAGGAAGTGGGTCATTCATTTTATTTATGCAAAACATTTCTATAGAATCCTCTATAGAATCCTCTATAGAATCCTCTATGATTGTTCCTCGATAGGGTCCGTTCAAAAAAGGATCATACATTTTGGGCAGGCATTCTTGTTCATTTTCATCATTATAGAATCTAGTCCTTTTTTCAAACATATCGAGAACAAGGAATCCTTTTTCGAAACCTTCGATTCGACTTATTAATTCATTTTTCAAGTTGTACTTTTTTTGTTCATTAGTAGAAACCCAATAATTATATTGGTCTTCGTGGCATAGTTTTTTCGTTGTGTACAAAGAAATTATTCGCTCTATCATTTCCGAAAAGGTTGATAAACTTGGTAGATATGTAAAAGACATTTTTTGTTTTCCATCACTTGGACACGTATCAAAAAAATATTGTGAAATTTCATTTCGTATAGCATTTTCAAATTGATTATTTTTTATATATCGCAATGGACGATTCCATCGGTTATAATCGAAAAGAAACGTAAGAAAAGGTTTTTCAAATCCAAATCCAAATCGGAGACAAGTGTTTTTTTTTTTCTTCAGTTTTCCAAATTCCCAATTATCTTGATGGGTATCAAGATAAGAATCTTCGTAAACTGGGCTATCTTTATAGCATGTCTCATTAACATTAAAGTGAAACTTTAATTCATTCTTTGTTTTTTCCTTTCTATTTCTATTCACCCGGATCTCTGAAGGGTCTTCTTCGGCGGATCCCCCTTGTTCGTGTTTAGTCTTCTTCGTTTCCAAATTTGTTTCTTCTTCTTTCTTTGTTTCTTCCTCACTTTCTTCCTCACTTTCTTTCTTTCTTTCTACATCGCTTTCTTCCTCACTTTCTTCCTCACTTTCTTCCTCACTTTCTTTCTTTCTTTCTACATCGCTTTCTTCCTCACTTTCTTCCTCACTTTCTTCCTCACTTTCTTCCTCACTTTCTTTCTTTCTTTCTACATCGCTTTCTTCCTCACTTTCTTCCTCACTTTCTTTCTTTCTTTCTACATCGCTTTCTTCCTCACTTTCTTTCTTTCTTTTTGATTTTTGGTTTTCTTTCACTTTCAGTTTTTTAGTGACAATAGGCGATGGCATTCTGCCTAAATAGTAGACACAGGTGATAAATAAGAGAATACTAAAGACTTGAGCCATATAATTTTTAAATTCTGACACAAAGTACTTATTAGATTGAATAGAATGATTTTTCCGTATCCAGAATAATAACAATCCAACACATTTCATGAATAAAATGTGACCAATTAACCAACCAACAAAACTACTTGTTACAAATAAAATCTTGTTATTGCATCGAAACATAGAAATGTTGACTAATCTGGTTAACGTTGAGCTTGGTAAAAGAAAATGGTTGAATAATTGAAAAATAAGATTATTCAGGAATACCCATTTCATGCTGAGATTACGCATAAAATTTATGGTAGTAGATCCATAATCAAAAAAACCTTTTTGATTGTTATTGTTCCAGAAGAAATGAAACAAAAGATACGGTAGAACTAGGACAGTTATTGTATGGGGTCTACCCAATGCTAGATGCAGAGGCGCATAACAAATTGATAGAAACATCATGAGCTGTCCCGTAATAAAACCGGTTGTTGCTGATACCTCCTTCTCGGTTCCTTCTTCCATAACCCGAGCTCGGAGAAGGAAGAGATAAGAGGGCCCTATGGAGAATGTAGTCAGAAATCCATAATAGAGTCCGACCACAACGACCGAATTTATTATCTTCATGCATAAGGATAATAGATTACCTAATAGAAAAGAGTTCAAAATTATAAACGAGTTCAAAATCATCACAAACCTCCCTTGTTTTATTGTTTTATTTTATTGCTGAAATTTTTGATATTATATTATTTATTATTATTTTTTTATTATATCCTTAATATATATAATAATATAACAAATATCAATTGTCAATATATATGGATTCTTCTTTTTTTATTATACCCTTATTATATATAATAATATAACAAATATAAATTGTCAATATATATGGATTCTTCTTTTTTTATTATACCCTTATTATATATAATAATATAACAAATATCAATTGTCAATATATATGGATTCTTCTTTTTTTATTATATCCTTATTATATATAATAATATAACAAATATCAATTGTCAATA